CTTGGGCTGCTTTAATGGTAGTCTTTACATTTTCCCTTTCACTTGTAGTATGGGGAAGAAGTGGACTCTAGAGTTACTACTAATAAAGTTGAGAAATCAAACTGTATCAATTATTTTATAGATCGTTTTGCAACGCGTTTTGCACTTAAAAATATCTTCATTTCCAAATTCCAGTGGATTCTAGTAGAGTAATGTATGATATGACTAATACTCTTTCAATCAAAGAGATATTTCAATGATTCCCATGTTTGTATTTCGAAAGGAAAAGAATACAGATGATAGGAAATTCATTCCAACCTAATTCTTCTGAAATTTTCTAACGGGCTTTTACCAGAATTAGAATTATAGATGGATACTGAGGAAGACCCGACCCCTTTTTTTTTTTGATTTGATTTTTTTCTTTCCCTCTTTACTGTTCAAAGAGGAAGTCGTTTTGGGAAATGTATACCCACTTTCTATGAGAAAGAAAACAATATAGACATAGCATAGTGGTTGGCTAACAAGATACTATGCATAATAAGATCTTGACTTGGGCGAGTCACATATTTATTGCGCACTTACCGCTTGTTTTATTAGATTTTTAAAATTTTTGATACTTTATCAACCCACATGGTTCAAGCGTTAAAATCGGCGAGGTTTACTATTTATTTTATTTCTTTTCGAAATCTGAAGAAGTGCCCATAGAACTCCTGTCAATGGCTCAATCAATTATTTCTTCGAAATGCTAAAAAAACAGATTACTACATGTTTTTCTTAAGATATGCCCATAATGCTTTTTCTTGATTCTTTCGATAGATCCCGAAATTCATATTGGATGGAAATAATAAAAAATCTAGGAATTAGAACTCTAAGAGTAAGACGATTATTTCAGAGTGATCGGAACAAATAGATGTATCAAAGAAATCGAATTTGATGCTATGTACATTCCATATATGAAATTTATATCTACATATATGAAGATAATATTGGAGATTGATCTATATTAAGCCTTTCTCTTTATTGTAAAGTACAACTTTACAAGTTTATACACTACAATAACACTAATAGATAGTATGGTAGAAAGAAAGATTTCATCTATTTCTTTCTTACCATACTATCGGATCTCATAGAGCCGATTATAGTCCGCTCATTTCATTTAAGACGCGAAATTGGAATGCTTTTCATTTTATTTCTTCAATCATTGATAAGAACTCAGAAATCAAGTTTCATTCAAATTAATTAATCATTTTGACTAACTGTTTTTACGTAAATGATAAGTAGAAAAGCAGTAGGAACTAGAATGAACAGTGCAGTAGCAATAAATGCAAGAATATTTACTTCCATAATCTCATCTTTTTTTTTACTTCACAATAACTCGGGATTTAATCCCATAGAGATAATAAATCTTTCGCCTGTAAATTCAATGAATGAATTACTTCTCGATGATCTTGAATCGGATCAATATCATGAATAACAATATCTGCGCTATCAAATGAATTCGTCGTCGAGAATTGAATAGTATAACATAGGAAGATCTTTTATCCATACCGAATCCAAAATGGGATCCCTGAACCAATCAAAAATTCCTTGATTTATTATTATTTTTTCTTCTTTCTTTTCTATAACCTACCTTAGGTTTTCCTTGTACAATCATCTGATGAAGTATCATGTGACCACCCTTTCATTTCCATTAGTAACAAACCCAAACAAACAATAGAAGCGAAATGGAAAAAGAAAGGAGTTAAGTTCTAAGCTCTGTTTTTTTTTAATAATCTAATTTTCTTGGAAGACAAAGAAATGTGATAAAGATGAGTCCCGGTATAAAAGATCTAATATTCCATCAAATTCACTATTTTTTTTAGGCTTTGTTCTTTCTTCGATGGGACCCCTAAAAAAATAGAAAAATAGGAAGGAAAAAAAAAAAAAAGGATCTCCTCTTGGGAATGCAATTCTGCTCCCTGTCCTCCCTTTCACAGAAAAGGGAGAGATGAATTGATGTATTTATTGGATCCTTCGGGACTGACGGGGCTCGAACCCGCAGCTTCCGCCTTGACAGGGCGGTGCTCTAACCAATTGAACTACAATCCCAGGGAAATAAGGGATCTAGCATAAATTTAAATTCTTTTTTATTCCTCTGTATCAGGTATTTCTCAAGGACAAGGGGGTTATACCATCTCATCGTAGATTGGCGAATTCTTGGGCATTATTGGGCCGAGCTGGATTTGAACCAGCGTAGACATATTGCCAACGAATTTACAGTCCGTCCCCATTAACCGCTCGGGCATCGACCCAGGAAGAATCCATTTTAGGCTTATTGGTAATCCATAATCAACTTCCTTTCGTATTACCCTACCCCCAGGGGAAGTCGAATCCCCGCTGCCTCCTTGAAAGAGAGATGTCCTGAACCACTAGACGATGGGGGCATACTTGCCCAACCGCCATCATACTATGATGATAGTATGAATAGTTTTTTGAAATTGTCAATATAATGGAATGGGATGATTAGATCTGAGGGATCTTT